AGCTATTTGGCCTCAATCTCCCCCTTTTTCAGCGCAAAAATTGAAGATTTAGTTACGATTGAAAGTTTTGTATTATCATCCATAGATCCTTTATTCATACTCATTCAATTGGAAGAATTGAACCAATCAAAAAAATTATGCTTCTCGACTCCATAATCCAATTTTTTTATTACAATTCTGATTGCCTTTTGGATAGAAATCGTGAGAATGTATATTCTTTCCTCAAATGTCCTATTGAGGGTTAAAGGATTAAATCTTTTTAAGAAATAAAGTTTTTGATCGGGATATGAAATATGAAAAAAATGGAAAGACCCCTTAACTATTGAAGTTGTTAATAGAACGAATCACACTTTTACCACTAAACTATACCCGCTATATATTCATTATTGGATATGAATGTACCATTTGTCCAACAAAGTAATCAAACGCAGTCAAGATAGCATCAGAATCATGAAATTTTCAGCATTAACACGTATTTTGTTCCACTGCGGCGCGGAATTGAAAACTTGAAAAAAAAAATAGGTGAATAGCAAAAAGTTTAGTCAAATTTAAATAGTGTACTAAATTTTTTTTTGAAACCTCCCTTCACTTGAACTGCCAGATTTTCTGAATTCGGGTAAATTGGGCCTCAAACTTTCAAGCTTGTACTTTGCTTTGAACAAGTAAATAATTTATAGTCTCATTTTATAAATATGTGTTTTCTATTTGATATTATAAGATATATTATCTATTTTTTTTTCTTTCTTATTTCTTATTAAGACTTCTTAAGTGAATTATTAAGATGAATATAATACTGAACTTCAACTTTCATTTATAATGAAATTTGTTTTTCATTAATGAATTTCCAAATTTTATACTTTTTATACTTAAGAATAATAAAATAAAGACGACGATTAGTACTATATTACTAGATACTATAATACTATTATAGTAGAATATAGTAGAACACTTTTACTATAAAAGACTAAATATTAGAATTTATACTCATTTATACTCTAATTTACTAGAATTACTATATAAGGTACTATAATATATTAGAGTATATAATATATATAATATATTAATATTAATATACTAATTAATACTAATATACTAAGAACTAAGAATAGATATAGAATCTCTAATATTTAATATTTTAATTTCAATATATAGAATATTCTATATCAATCATTAATCTAGATCTAGATAATTTTTTAAAGAATTTCTAAGATAATCTATCTATTAGAATCTTATATAATTTCTAATAATTAGGAATGGGAATAAAAATTACTCTTCTTGTTTCAATAACAATTTTTATTCGTCGGAACAAAAGAAGTACTGGCCCGGCCAGTACTTCTACTTAACCAGGCCGGGGAAATGAACCTTTTGTACAAAATAAAAGAAGTAAGGTATTCTTTCTATTGGAAAAATCTGTTTCGAATCATTGAAGGAAAATAAAAATTGTTCTCAATCTTGACTTCACGTGTTAAAGATAAATTTCCAATTTTGAATGGGGAGAGATGGCTGAGTGGACTAAAGCGTCGGATTGCTAATCCGTTGTACGAATTATTTGTACCGAGGGTTCGAATCCCTCTCTCTCCGACCCCCCTGATCACTTGAGATTTTAGAATTGAAATAAATTTCGATTATTTTCTTTTATGAATCTTTTATCTTTATCTAGCATCTATATCCATTTCTTTTTACATTTACCTATGAAAAAATTAAGGAAAAAGTAAAAACAAATCTCATATCTTTTTTTATTCTTCACGCCCGGGATTACGCCCCGGATCATTAGATAAGAATCCGAAGATGAAGAGAGAAACAAAGAATATTACTACTGTGTAAACGAATAGTTTAAGAGTAAGCATTACAAATCTCCAAGATAAGATAAGATCATTTTTTTTAAGGAAATAGATCACCTATTTTACGACACACACTAGACACTATTTTGATATGACGCTCTAAAGATGAAAAAAAAAAAGGAAGTTTTTTTGAAATTTCTTTTAACGAATTTCTTTCTAATGTAATAAGATTCGTATTTTTTCGTTACCAAAAATTTCTTGTCATATCCATATCTATAATTAGGTATTGTATGGGATTTTCTAAAGGAAAGGTCAGAACAAAAGAAGAAATAAGCTGATTAGCTGATTAAAGATAAAGATCATCACCCCCCCTCCCTTATTCAAATTAAATTTCAATATAAAATACCAGAATTTCACTTTTTGAACCGAGGTTCCTAATGTCCAGACTTATCTGAATTTTATTTATGATCTTATTGATTTTCAGAATAAAAATCTCATCTTTTTTTTTATCGAAGAAATTATGAATTGAATAGAGATTTCATTTTTATCGAAAACTTACAGCAGCTTGCCAAACAAAGGCTAAGAGAAAAAAGAGTACAGGGATAACCGGCATAACGTCTACGATTGGATTGAAAAAGGCATAAGCCTCGGGCAATTTGGCGAAGAAAAAACTACTCGAATAAAGGGTATAATTAAGACAGATACAGATTAAACTAAAGATATTAAACATAACAAATATTCTTTTCTTGTTCTTAAAAATTCAAATTAAATTGAAATGATAAGAAATTATCAGATTGGATTGAGTTGTTTTTCTGAGGAAAATTTTCAAATAAAAAGGCAGATGCAGATAAAAGAAATAAATTCTTATTTTTCTTTGACTTCTCCCCAATCAAGAATCCTTCCTTACATTTTCCAATCAAATAAGAATACAAGGAATTCTATTTTCATACAATATCTTAATTGAATTCTAAGTAATGATCAATTAATCTTTTTGATTCTATATCTATTGTGTTGAATCCTAGCGACAACATGTCCTATATTTCTTTTGTTTGGTTATTGACGAATAACCAATATTTATCTTATTTTTTCTTAGACCAAATCAAAATGGGGCGTGGCCAAGCGGTAAGGCAACGGGTTTTGGTCCCGTTACTCGGAGGTTCGAATCCTTCCGTCCCAGATCGTTTGCATTAGAAACGAAAAATTCTTCTCTATTGAAATTGAAAATTTAATTCAACAATTTTCTGTTTCATGTTGGATACAATGTTATCCAATCTGAATTCTAAGAATCATATCTTTTTTTTTTTTACTTTTTTACTAATTTACTAAAGTATTTTATTCTTAAATATAAATATTCGTGATTACTTTTATTAACGATTATTTGTTTTATATGATGGAGATGGATGCGAAAAGATAAGAATCCGAGGATTCTTATTTTCTCTTTGATCTTACCTTACACGAGACTTTTTCTACTCCATAATAATGAAAACAAAGAAACTTTATTCTCAAACTATCTCTCTGTTTTCAATGAAATGAAAATAAGATTCAATTGGAGATGGTAAATAATAAGTAAATCATAATATTAGAAAAATCATATTTCATAAAGAAAAAATGAGAAAATATTCATAAAAATATTCATAATTAATATATTCATATTAGAATATATTCATACATAAATACATAATTATTACATATATTACATAAGAGTATAAAATAGAAAGAAAATAAAATAGAATTCTAATTCTAATATATATTATATATTCTAATATACTAATACTAATATACTAATATACTAATATATATTGTATTGTATATATTGTAATTGTATATTTTTCTTAATAATATTATATAATATTATTATTTCAGATTATCTTATTATTCTAATAATGAAATATTTAGTGAAACATTTAGTTAAATTTAGTTAAAGTGGATAAAAACTTTTATCCATTCATGGGTATTTTTTTTTTCATGTGATATTATTCATATAAGAAAATTATGGGGTATTTTTAAGTGAAATCCTTTCCGGATAACACTTATCTATAAGTGTAGATTATTATGTATCGATTGGTTCAGCCAATGACTATTCATGATTCCATATTGAATCAATTGCATACGGTTCCAAATTAAAATAAAATGAGAGGGATGTTATGGTAAAACTTCGTTTGAAACGATGTGGTAGAAAGCAACGTGCGACTTGAAGGACATGATTGGCTGTGGATTCTTACATCCACCATCTTCTCTTTCTATACGAATGAAGATGCTCTTGTCTCGACATAATTTGTTCTGCTAGGAACCTAATTTAATTTGTCTTGGGTTGCTAAATAACTAAATAAAGATACTAATGGTATATAAAGGTATAGCATATAATGGAGCTCGAGCAAAAATGATTGATTCCATTTATCGGGGGAATAATCTAGGGTTAGTGACAATCAATAAGTTAGACCAACTTTGTAAATATATCATCAATATCTAAATATAGATAAATGGAGAGGTTCAAAAATGAACAAGTTTGAAATGAAAAAATCAAATTTGTCGAAATTTTCAAACTGTTTCAATCAAGAGTGTATCACAAAGGAATCAATCTTTCGTATTATTTTTTCCTTTTCTTTCCATAGAAAGAACAAAAAACAAAAGGTATGTTGCTGCCTTTTTGAAAAGGAGTAAGGATCACTGAAGTAATGTCTAAACCCAATGATTTAACAAAGCGCAAAGCAAAGACAACAAATTCCGGAACAAGGAAACACTATTTTCACTTGTCTCAACAATCGGATCAGAATGAGTAAAAAAAAATATATCCGAAAGAAGACAAAAAAAGAGGTTAGAGACAGCTCAAGAAATTATAAGGATTTCCTTTCGAACTCTTTCAAAACTACCCAACTTGAGTTAGGAGTACAAATGAAATTTCTTTTTCTGTAAAGAAGGAAAAAAGGCTCAAATTACAGTCTAATTCTTTATGGATCCATTTCTCTTTCTATCTATCTACTATTATCTATATAGTATCTATATAGATAGAAAGAGAAATTCTAGAAATTAGAATCATTTTTTCTTGAGCCGTATGAGGAGAAAACCTCCTATACGTTTCTAGGGGGGCATCTTTTATCTACATCTATCCCAATGAGCCATCTATCGAATCGTTGCAATTGATGTTCGATCCCAAAGAGAAGGAAGAGATCTTCGAAAAGTGGGTTTTTATGATCCGATAAAGAATCAAACTTATTCAAATGTTCCTGCTATTTTATATTTCCTTGAAAAAGGTGCTCAACCCACAGGAACTGTTTATGATATTTTAAGGAAGGCAGAATTCTTTAAAGAATTTCGAGTTTCTTTTGATAAAAAAAGAAAGGAAAAACAAGAATCATGAATAAAAAAAGGATAGGGTAACTAGTACCTATCTTTGTGTAAATCTTTATTCAAAGTTTTTTCTTTTCTTGTTCTATTCATACTTATTTTATTCTTCTTTTTCTTTCTTCTTTTTGTGGAACCCCCCAAACAAGGGGGGTAATCTTTCTTCTTGTATTTGTATTGTACCTTTCTTTTTTTGATTAAATAAAGCCGCTATTTTTTCTATCTTTACCTTTTCCTTATTCTTTTTCCGCTCAAAGTTTTATTCTTTATATTATGCTAATCCAACACAAATTTCTATAGAATTTCTTGAAATTTGTTTGATAAAAAGTCCATTCATATTCACAATTCATATTGACAATGGCGTATCAAACAAATATAATTTGATCGTATATAAATAGATCTTTTTATCCCCATTCCCTATCGGCTCTTTCCTTCACTTTAGTAAAATGAATGAGTTTGCTGAATTTTTTATTTCGATCATATCTACATTTCATATTGATCCGGGTTGCTAACTCAACGGTAGAGTACTCGGCTTTTAATTGCGACTATGATCTTTTACACATTTGGATGAAGGAATTCGTCTAGACTATTGGTAGAGTTTATAAGACTGCGACTGATCCTGAAAGGTAATGAATGGAAAAAAAAGCATGTCGTAAAAAGAATAGAAAAATATAAAAAAGAATAATAAAATCATAGAAAAAGAAGATTTCTAGTACTCATAATAGAAATAGAACGAGAGTTTTTCTTTTGATAACAATTGGTAAAGTATTTTTGGTCTAGTGAATAAATGGATAGAGCCTTATGGCTCCAATTCGAGTAAGACAAAAAAGCAACGAGCTTCCCTTCTTAATTTGAATGATTACCCGATCAAATTACTAATTATGCGTTAAAAATAGATTAGTGCCTGATGTGGGAAAAGGTTCTCTTGTGAATTGTGAATGGACCATTGATTCTTTTTTTTATTAATCCTAATTATTCTTTATTGTGGATTGAAGACGGATGTGTAGAAGGAATAGTATAGTGATAAAAAAGGGATTTTTTTCCAAAGTCAAAAGAGTGATTGGGTTGCAAAAATAAAAGATTTTTACCCCTTTTTCTTATTGTTATTTTATTTATTTCTTTTATTTTTATTCTACTTATATTAACAAGTAAAAGAAAACAAAATTGGATAGAAAGGGAAAGGAAAAAGATCTGTAGATTGGGCTCTCTGTCTCCGGGGTATATATTCTTTATTTGTTCTTACTTTTATATAATCTTTTACTTCATTAGATTATCATTATGTTTTTTACATGTATAAAAGTATATATTATTGAAAGTAAAAGTATAGACAGTGCATAGTATATAATAATACTAGAATACTAGACTATATTATTAGAATTATATAGTCTAATTATTTTCTATTATAGTTTATTCTAGTTATACTATTTTAGTATAAGAGAAACAATATAACAATATACTACATACAACATATGTATACGCCGTTCTGACCATATTGCACTATGTATCATTTCATAACACAAGAAGTGTCTCCCTTTTTTGGTTACAGTAGAAATGTATTTAAATGTCAGAATTACAAGGATATTTAGATTGAAAAAAGATAGATTTCGGCAACAAAACTTCCTATATCCACTACTCCTTCAGGAGTATATTTACTCACTTGCTCATTATCATAGCTTCAATAGTTTTATTTTTTACGAACCTGTGGAAATTATCGGTTATGACAAGAAATCTAGTTTAGTACTTGTGAAACGTTTAATTACTCGAATGTATCAACAGAAATCTTTGATTTCTTCGGTGAATGATTCTGAAATTTGGGGGGGGCACAAGAATTCTTTTTCTTCTCATTTTTCTTCTCAAAAGGTATCAGAAGGTTTTGGAGTCATTCTGGAAATTCCATTCTCGTCGCGATTAGTATCTTCCCTTGAAGAAAAAAGAATACCAAAATCTCAGAATTTACGATCTATTCATTCAATATTTCCCTTTTTAGAGGATAAATTATCACATTTAAATTATGTGTCAGATCTACTAATACCTCATCCCATTCATCTGGAAATCTTGGTTCAAATCCTTCAATGCTGGATCAAAGATGTTCCTTCTTTGCATTTATTGCGATTGTTTTTCCACAAATATCATAATTTGAATAGTATCATTACTTCAAAAAAATCCATTTACGTCTTTTCAAAAAGAAAGAAAAGATTCTTTTGGTTCCTACATAATTCTTATGTATATGAATGCGAATATCTATTCCTGTTTCTTCGTAAACAGTCTTCTTATTTACGATCAATATCTTCTGGAGTTTTTCTTGAGCGAACACATTTCTATGGAAAAATAGAATATCTTATAGTCGTATGTTGTAATTTTTTTCAGAGGATCCTAT